TAATCACATTAATAGTTGCGTTGATAGTTATCTTCGTTTGGAAATCAGTCTGAATAGTGACATTTACAGTGGTATCAACAGTTACATTTCTAGTTTAATTTGTCCGGAAAGTACAAGTATTATTGAAAGTGGAAATTCTAGTATCAAAGCTAATAGCAATTATTTCAATATAAATATAATAGAAAAATCTAATGATTTAGATAGCAATTTCGATAGAAATACAAAATACAAACATTTATGGGTTCAATGTGAGAATTGTTATGGATTAAATTATAAAAAATTCTTTAGTTCAAAAATGAATATTTGTGAACACTGCGGATATCATTTGAAAATGAGTAGTTCAGATAGAATCGAACTATTGATTGATCCTGGCACTTGGGAGCCTATGGATAAAGATATGGTCTCTATGGACCCCATTGAATTTCATTCAGAGGAGGAACCTTATATAGATCGCATCTCTTTTTATAAAAAAAAAACGGGTTTAACTGAAGCTGTTCAAACGGGCGTAGGTCAACTAAATAGTATTCCCATAGCAATGGGAGTTATGGATTTTCAGTTTATGGGAGGTAGTATGGGATCCGTAGTAGGTGAGAAAATAACCCGTTTGATCGAGTATGCTACGAATCGATTTCTACCTGTCATTATTGTGTGTGCTTCTGGAGGAGCACGCATGCAAGAAGGGAGTTTGAGCTTGATGCAAATGGCTAAAATATCTTCTGCTTTATATGATTATCAATCAAATAAAAAGTTATTCTATGTATCAATCCTTACATCTCCTACAACTGGCGGAGTTACAGCAAGTTTTGGTATGTTGGGAGATATCATTATTGCTGAACCTAATGCCTACATTGCGTTTGCGGGTAAAAGAGTAATTGAACAAACATTAAAAAAGACAGTACCTGACGGTTCACAAGTGGCGGAGTATTTATTCCATAAGGGCTTATTCGACCCAATCGTACCACGAAATATTTTAAAAGGTGTTCTTAATGAGTTATTTAAGCTACACGGTTTTTTTCCCTTGAATCAAGATTAAAAAAAAGATGAAAATTCTTCATTTTCAAATGGAAGTCTAGCACTAGTTTCAGTGATTTTTAGTTGTAGCGAATACGCATTTAGTTCATTCAAATGAAAAAAGCAAAACTAATCAGATGGTTTTTTCTTTGGGGACATCAGTTCTAAGTGTAGTCAGAGTCAGAAGTTTTGGATACGTACTTTTTGCGCCGGATTATTTTTTTATCTTGTTAATATTAATAGAGGGATGCTTATTCCGAATTAGGAAGAGAGGTAAAATCAAAAAAAGAATTGATTTCTACCATTTTTCAATAGGAATTCCTTTTTGTTGGATAAGATTGGTGAAAGTCGGTAACTACTAAGAAACTCGTTTCTATCTTTCCTTTCAAAACAAAAGGGTTTTTTGAAAGGAAAGATAGAAAGACGATGAAGATAAGGATGGAAGAATAAAAATAAAAGTTCTGAAAGCAGATTAGAATACATATTCGTGTATAAAGAAGAATAAGTACATTTCATTGACTTCTCTATTTGTTATTGATTATTTCATAATTATTAATTAATTCCTATTAGCTTAATATTCTTTTTCATAGATAGACTTATTATAAGATATATTTATAATTAAAATATTATAATTAAAATAGGTACAAATAGGAAATTGAGGTACCCATTCTATGATAGATTTGAACTTTCCTTCTATTTTTGTTCCTTTAGTAGGTCTAGTCTTTCCGGCAATCGCAATGGCTTCTTTATTTCTTTATGTCCAAAGAAATAAAATTTTATAAATACGATGGGATCAAATCTCATCAATTTCTTTTAACACTGGATCATCATACAGAGATTTTTTTTAGTGCCATATGGTAGGATATATGATATGTAGTCTTTTCGAAAACAAATGGAAGAAGAGAAGAGTTGTTTTGTTCTGTATGTCGATGCATAAATATACGCATTAATGCATGTATATGCCGTTATAGCTTAATCAATGAAATAATTCAATTCAAAATGATCCGTAACGTAAATATTTTTTGAAAAATATTTTAAATAGAAAATAAATGTAGTTAACCAATTATTCCTAATGGTTTCTGTCGGAATGCTGCTAGTTGATGAAAGTTTTTTTCTTTAGGGATCAAGCAATAAAAGTCGAGTCAAATCCTTTTGGGTTATTCTCTCAATTCCAATCGAATGCAACTGGATCTAGTATAGTATGAACTGGCGATCAGAAAATATATGGATAGAATTTATAACGGGGTCTCGAAAAACAAGTAATTTTTGCTGGGCCTTTATCCTTTTTTTAGGTTCATTAGGATTCTTAGTGGTTGGAACTTCCAGTTATCTTGGTAAAAATATGATATCCGTATTTCCGTCTCAGCAAATTATTTTTTTCCCCCAAGGTATCGTGATGTCTTTCTATGGGATCGCAGGTCTATTCATTAGTTCTTATTTGTGGTGCACAATTTCATGGAATGTAGGTAGTGGTTATGACCGATTCGATAGAAAAGAAGGGATAATGTCCCTTTTTCGTTGGGGATTTCCTGGAATAAATCGTCGCATCTTCCTTCGTTTCTTTCTGAAAGATATCCAATCAATCAGAATGGAGGTGAGAGAGGGTCTTTTTCCTCGTCGTGTCCTTTATATGGAAATCAGGGGCCAAGGAGCCATTCCCTTGACCCGTACTGATGAGAATTTGACTCCACGAGAAATTGAACAAAAAGCTGCCGAATTGGCTTATTTCTTGCGCGTACCCATTGAAGTATTTTGAAGAACTCACATTAGAGAAGAAACTTAATACATCTAAAAAGCACAGGAGGACGTATATGGAATAATATTATTAAAATAGATTCAGGAGAATCTAAATTCTTTGTACCCCAAAACTATTTTGTATATGCATACACATGTCGTCCAGCTTCATTCTTTATTTTAGTCTATTTGAGAAATCTCGATTCATCAAATAGACTAAAATGTCTTTTGTTTTCGTAAAACATAATTCCTCTTTTTAGTCTTTTAATTGAGACCCTATCCCCGTGCTGCGGTTAGACAGTGAAATCTTTCGAATTCGGAATATAAATAAAAGAATGAAAGGATCTGGTAGGGTTTGTCTTTAAATCCAAATTAGATTCGTTAGTTAATTAGTTAAAAATGGTTTTTCGAGTATTCATCAATCAAAAGGAATAAATGAAGAGGAAATCAATTACAATTTGACTAATTACGATCTCTGGAATATGGAAACAATATGTACTTCTTTTTTTCCTTTTAAAAGGGCCTTTCTTTTATGTTCTATTCTATATCCTAAAGACTCAATTCGTACACAAAAAGAAAAATAGGAAAAGATTCATAGGTTCGATACCTTATTCTTGTTAGAGTTATAGGCTCTTGTTATAGAATTCGTGCTTCATAGAAATCTCAGATAGAATCGACGAATGAAACAGATTCATTAACAATTCACATCACGGATACAGAATGAAAAAAAATAAAGCATTGGCTTACCTACCATATCTTGTGTCTATACTTTTTTTGCCTTGGTGGGTTTCTCTATCATTTAATAAATGTCTAGAAACTTGGTTTATTAATTGGTGGAATACCAGACAATCCGAAATCCTTTTGAATGATATTCAAGAGAAAAATGTTCTAGAAAAATTTATGCAATTAGAAGAACTATTCTTGTTGGACGAAATGATAAAAGAGTATTCGGAGGCACATATGCAAAGGTTTCGTATAGGAATGCACAAGGAAACAATACAATTGGTTCAAAGACAAAATGAATCTCATTTCCATATCATTTTGCATTTCTCTACAAACCTAATCTGTTTCGCTATTCTAAGTGGTTATTTTTTTCTGGGTAATCAAGAACTTTTCATTCTAAATTCTTGGATTCAGGAATTTTTCTATAACTTAAGTGATACAATCAAAGCTTTTTTGATTCTTTTAGTTACTGATTTATGGATCGGGTTTCACTCGACCCATGGTTGGGAACTAATGATTGGTTTGATCTACAACGATTTTGGATTCGCTCAGAATGATCAGATTATATCTGGTCTTGTTTCCACTTTTCCAGTTATTCTAGATACAATTGTTAAATATTGGATCTTTCATTTTTTAAATCGTGTATCTCCTTCACTTGTAGTAATTTATCATTCAATGAATGAATAATTCATTAGTTGATGATCTAAATCAAATCAGAATCTTTCTTCGTGTATAAATAAATCCTTTTTCATCTTACTTATTCTTTATACTTCTCCTTTTTCAACTCAAGGTATTCCTTTTTCAATTCAAGGTATTCATACTATATTAAAATATTAAAATGAAACCAGTACAATTCTTTCAGTACAATCAATACAATGGCAAACTTGTGGATAGGGAATTCTACTAGTTACCTATCGAATTTATTGTAGAAATTCCGAGGATCAATGATTGGACCATGCAAAATAGAAAGACTTTTTCTTGGGTAAAAGAACAGATGACTCGATCCATTTATGTATTGATCATGATATATGTAATAACTCGAGCATCTATTTCAAATGCATATCCCATTTTTGCGCAGCAGGGTTATGAAAATCCACGAGAAGCAACTGGGCGAATTGTATGTGCGAATTGCCATTTAGCTAATAAGCCCGTGGATATTGAAGTTCCGCAAGCTGTACTTCCTGATACTGTATTTGAAGCAGTTGTTCGAATTCCTTATGATATGCAACTGAAACAAGTTCTTGCTAATGGTAAAAAAGGAGCTTTGAATGTCGGAGCTGTTCTTATTTTACCCGAGGGATTCGGATTAGCCCCCCCCGATCGTATTTCTCCCGAAATGAAAGAAAAGATGGGCAATCTTTCTTTTCAGTGTTATCGTCCTAATAAAAAAAATATTCTTGTGATAGGTCCTGTTCCCGGTCAGAAATATAGTGAAATCGTCTTTCCTATTCTTTCCCCCGACCCTGCTACGAAAAAAGACGTTCACTTCTTAAAATATCCCATATATGTAGGTGGAAATAGAGGAAGGGGTC